ATTAATTGGATCGTTTCTTTGTGAATTGCTATAGGAAGCTTTTGTAGATCTGTCTCCGAGTATTCCTTGATCAATTCGTCCAAGAAGAGGATTTCTTCTAATTCTATGAACTTTTCTAGAATACTTTTTTCTTTAATATCATTCAAAAAAATTTCGGATTGACCAGTATTTGACCAATTTGTAACCCAAGATTCCATGCTTTTAGTAAATGAGAGAGAAATCCACCAGGGCAAAAATATTATAGATGCAAGATAGAAAAGAGGAGTGAATGCTTTCTTTTTTGCCATTTTTCACCTGTGAATTTTGAATTAACCCACTGACTCTATGTGATCGAATATTTCTTTCAAACATGAGTTCTAGACAAGGTATCAAACCTATGAATCTATTTTAGTTGTAATTTTGTTTGAATCTAGAAACAATATAGAAATAGACTACGACTCCACTTCGAATTTGAATCAAGAAATAATCCAAAATATTGTTTCCAGATATCTCAATTCATCAAATTCCAACCAAGTGTCTCTTTTCGATGAATGACCGAAAGAAGTACTTTAAGGATGAATATTATTGAGATTTTGAGACGAAAGAACTCCTATTTCGAAAAAATTCCAACGATTCCCCATAGCCAAGAATAGAATAATTGAGAGAAAGATATTGTGATGATCAAACAAATAAGCGGCAAAACAAGACAGAAATGAGCCAGTTATCATTATTAGGAAACCCCATTATTGGATTGGTTAGTAAGGAACACAAACGAAAGGATAAAAAAAGGTCGATTGACAAAAAGGAACTAATTTAGAAGATATGATTTATCCGCATCTAAAGTATCACTTCCAACAAATATGAAACTTAACAAAAAAAGAGTTTTGTTTTATGGTTGTTCCATATACGTCGGCTTTGGCTCGACTGAACGTTCTGACGAAACTTCAGTTAAGTTATGTTATAGAAAAAACAGGATTCTTGTATTTTTTCCCTCCTGCTGAGAAAGCATTCGTTCTTCAGCCCAGTTCCTTTTAAAATTAAAAGACTTCAATTGGTACGCGCAAGAAATAGGCCAATTCCGCGGCTTTTTGTTCAATTTCTCGTGGAGTCAAATTCTCATCAGTGCGAATCAACGGAATAGCCCCCTGGCCTCTGATGTCCATATAAAGGACACGACGGGCATAAATACCCTCTTTAACTTCTATTCTAACGGATTGAATATCTTTTATGCGGAATCGGAGGAATATACGACGGTTTTTTCCAGGAAATCCCCAACGAAAAATACATACTATTCCTTTCTTTCTATCGAATCGATCATAACCACTACCTACATTCCAGGAAATTGTGCACCACAAATAGGAACTAATAAAAAGACCCGCGATCCCGTAGAAAGACATCACGATCCCTTGTGGAAAAAAAATGATTTCCTGAGACGGAACAAAAGGTAGCAAATTTCTACCAAGATAACTGGAAATTCCAACCAATAAGAATCCTAATGAACCTAAAAAAACGATAAGGGCCCAGCAAAAATTACTTAGTTTTCGAGACCCCGTTATAAGTTCTATCCATATATGTTCTGATCGCCAACTCATACTTGATCCGATTGCGTTTTATTGGAATTGAGAAAATACCCCAAATGGTTTTGACTTTTTTTCTTTCCGAAGGAATTCTCATCAACTAGCACTAGTTTGATGTGAACTAGCGCTAGTTTGATGTGAACCTTTAGGAGTAATTCATCAAATTGGTTAGATCTAAAATAATAACATACTCTTCATATAATCCCAATATACATATTGATATACATATAGATCGACCAACTTTACATTTTAGGCATCTGACGATCCTGATCTATTTGAAACTAGCTAGAATTCATTTACCCATAGATCATTTTCTGCAGGCATAAGAGCTTTTTCCTTTCTGTTCGGCGGAAATCACATGTTATACCACATTTCCCGAACTAAATATCTGTGTTATGCTACAAGTGTAAGTTTCAAAAAAAAAAAAAGGATAAGATTGGATTGGGTCTCCTTAGATCTAAACAATCTTGTTTTTTTGAACATGAAGAAATAAAGAAGCCATTGCAATTGCCGGAAATACTAGGCCTACTAAAGGCACAAAAATAGAGGGAAAGTTGAAAGTTGTCATAAAATGGGTACCTCGATTTACTATTTGTACCTGTTATTATTTTTTAAAAATATCATTTTTTATATTTATACTAATTATAATTAAGAATTGTAATTATTATGAATTCGTAGTTATTATTAATTAATTCAATTTGAAAATTCTTAGTAGAGATATAAGTATCTATATATATAAGTGAGTATATAGAATAAGTCCAAGGAATGTAGAACTAAATAAATGGACTTATTTATCTAAGCTAACTACTTGTTTGTTACAAATAAAAAAATGGAACTTAGTGCGCTCTACTTGATTGAATTGGACTTCAAAGGAAAGAAGGCGTGAAGCTTAAATAACTCACTTAGAACACTTTTTAAAAGATTACGTGGTACGATTAGGTCGA